ATACTAATTTAATTTATTTTATAATATAAGTTATATATATATTAATATATATATATATATAATTTTTATTTTATTAAATTAAAGTTTTATTTTGGCTTATAAATTTGTTGTTAATTTAATTTATATGTAAATTTTTGTGTGAATTTTTATTTATTTAAATAATAAATTAATTAATTATATTTGCAATAATTGATATTATAAATTAAAGAAATTTAGAAATAGTAATATTAAGGAGTATTGATAAAATTTGTGCCAGCAATCGCGGTTATACAAATAATACAAATAAATTTTTTGAAATAAATATAGATGTTGTTATTAAATTAAATTTATTAGGTGAAATTTTAAATTTATTATTATTATTATAAAGTAATTGAAGCTTAAAAATTTTTGTAAAAAACTAGGATTAGATACCCTATTATTAAAAATGTATGTATAATATTAAGGTAGTAATAGTTATGGTCTTGAAACTTAAAAAATTTGGCGGTATTTTAGTCTATTCAGAGGAACTTGTTTTTTAATTGATAATCCACAATGGACCTTACTTAAATTTGTTAAAGTTTATATACCGTCGTTATTAGAATATTTTATAAGAAGGATAATTTTCTTAATTTTTAAAATTAAAATATATCAGATCAAGGTGTAGCTTATATTTAAGTTAAAATGAGTTACAATAAAATTATTTAAATGGATATAAATTTGAAATATTTATTAAAAGTGGATTTGATAGTAAAATTATATAGATAAATAATTTGATTTTAGCTCTAAAATATGTACATATCGCCCGTCACTCTTATTATTAAAATAAGATAAGTCGTAACATAGTAGATGTACTGGAAGGTGTATCTAGAATACAATTTAAAGCTTATTAAGTAAAGTATTTCATTTACATTGAAAAGGATTTTGTGCAAATCAATATAAATTGATTATGTTTTATTTATTAATTTTATTATGTTATTTATATTATATATTATTTTTTAGTATTTTATAAAGAAAAAATATTTTTAATAATAATTAAATAGTATTGTAAAAGAAAATTGAAATAATTTGAAAAATTTTTAATATAAAAGAAAATTTAATTAATTGTACCTTGTGTATCAGGGTTTATTAAAAAAAGATTAATTAAATTAATTTTCTCGATTTTAAAAGAGTTAATATATTATTTAAGTTAATGTTACAAAATTATTTATAATAATATATTAGAAATGAAATGTTATTCGTTTTCAAAGGTATCTAGTTCATTTTTTAAGAAATAAATTTAATTTAGAAATTTTATATTATTTTATTAAATATATAAATAAAATAATTATTAAATTTTAATATATTATGGGATAAGCTATAATATAAAATATTAAAAATTAATAAATTTATAAGTAAATATAAGCTTAGAAATAGTTATTATTAATAAAATTGTTATAATTTATTTTATTTATTTTTATTATTTATTAAAATTTTAAGTTTTTATTAAAATATTAATTTAAATTAAAAAAATTAAGGAATAATGATAAAATTAGTATAATATATTGTATAAATAAAAATATTTGAAAAGTTTTTAAAAAGAATTCGGCAAAATTTATATTCACTTGTTTAACAAAAACATGTCTTTTTGAATATTTAGAAAGTCTAACCTGCCCACTGAAATTTTTAAATGGCCGCAGTATATTAACTGTGCAAAGGTAGCATAATCATTAGTCTTTTAATTGAAGGCTAGAATGAATGGTTGAATGAAATATAAACTGTTTCTTAAAAATTTTTATTAAAATTTTATTTTTTAGTTAAAAAGCTAAAATTTATTTAAAAGACGAGAAGACCCTATAAATCTTTATATTTTAAATATTTTAATTTTTTAGATTTTTTTTATTATTATAATAATAAATATTTTGTTGGGGTGATATTAAAATTTAATAAACTTTTAATTTTTATATTTCATTAATTTATGAAAAATTGATCCATTAATAATGATTAAAAATTTAAGTTACTTTAGGGATAACAGCGTAATTTTTTTGGAGAGTTCATATTAATAAAAAAGATTGCGACCTCGATGTTGGATTAAGATATAATTTTAGGTGCAGAAGCTTAAATTTTAAGTCTGTTCGACTTTTAAATTCTTACATGATCTGAGTTCAAACCGGTGTAAGCCAGGTTGGTTTCTATCTTTAAAAATTGGAAATATTTTAGTACGAAAGGATTAAATATTAAATAAATTATTATTTTTATATTGAATATAATTAATATAAATTAAACTATTTTGGCAGATTAGTGCATTAAATTTAGAATTTATTTATGTAATTGAATTTTATTACAAATAGTACTTGTTTTATATAGAGAATTTATTATTTATTATTGGTAGATTAATATTAATTATTTTTGTAATAGTAAGAGTAGCTTTTTTAACTCTTTTAGAACGAAAAGTTTTAGGTTATATTCAAATTCGTAAAGGTCCTAATAAAGTTAGTGTAATAGGAATTTCTCAACCTTTTTGTGATGCAATTAAATTATTTACAAAAGAACAAACTTATCCTTTATTATCAAATTATATTTGTTATTATTTTTCTCCTATTATTTCTTTATTTTTATCTTTATTAATTTGAATATCTATACCTTTTTTTTTGAAATTATTTTCTTTTAATTTAGGTTTGTTATTTTTTATATGTTGTATTAGTTTAGGGGTTTATAGAGTAATAGTTGCTGGTTGATCTTCTAATTCTAATTATGCTTTATTAGGAGGGTTACGAGCTGTTGCTCAGACAATTTCTTATGAAGTTAGATTAGCTTTAGTTTTATTAAGTTTTGTATTTTTAATTGAAAGTTATAATATATTAATATTTTATAAGTTTCAAATATTTATTTGATTTTTATTTTTATTATTTCCTGTTAGTTTAGTTTGATTTAGAATTTCTTTAGCTGAAACTAATCGAACTCCTTTTGATTTTGCTGAAGGTGAATCAGAATTAGTTTCTGGGTTTAATGTGGAATATAGAAGAGGAGGATTTGCTTTAATTTTTTTAGCAGAATATTCAAGAATTTTATTTATAAGAATATTATTTTGTGTTATATTTTTAGGGAGAAATATTTTTTCATTAATATTTTATATTATATTAATAATTATTTCTTTTTTTTTTATTTGAGTTCGTGGAACTTTACCTCGATTTCGTTATGATAAGTTAATATATTTAGCATGAAAAATTTTTTTACCTTTTTCATTAAATTTTTTATTATATATTATTGGTATTAAAATTTTTTTATTTTATTTAATTTAGTTAATTTATTTTAGTAAAGTTAATAGAATATTAATTCTATCTTAAGTTTTCAAAACTTATGCTTATTCAAGCTCATTAACTTTAATTTATTTTAAAAAATTATCTCATCATTTAAAGATTAATGGATTAATTAAAAAGTATAAAAAATAAATTAAAGTTAAAATTTGTCCAATTATAATATAGGGATCTTCTACTGGACGAGCACCAATTCATGTTAATAAGATTGTTGTAGTTACTATAATTCAAAAATATAATTGATTAATTTTATAAAATTGTATTCCTCGAAAATTTTTAAAATTATAAAAAGGTAAAATTATTAAGATTGCAATAGATAAAACTAAGGCAATAACTCCTCCTAATTTATTAGGAATTGAACGTAAAATTGCATAAGCAAATAAAAAGTATCATTCAGGTTGAATATGAATAGGAGTAACTAATGGATTAGCAGGAATAAAATTATCTGGGTCTCCTAATAAATATGGATTTATTAAAATTAATATAAATAAAATAAATGTTATTAAAATAAATCCGATAATATCTTTATAAGTGTAATAAGGATGAAATGGAATTTTATCAATATTTGAATTTAAACCAATTGGGTTATTTGATCCTGTTTCATGTAAAAATAAAATATGAATAAATGTAGTTGCTAAAACAATAAAAGGAAGAATAAAATGAAATGTAAAAAATCGAGTTAATGTTGCATTATCTACAGCAAATCCTCCTCATACTCATTGAACTAAATTAGTTCCTAAATATGGAATAGCTGATAATAAATTAGTAATTACTGTGGCTCCTCAGAATGATATTTGTCCTCATGGTAAAACATATCCTATAAAGGCTGTTCCTATTGTTAAAAATAAAATAATTGTTCCAATTAGTCATGTTGGAGTAAATAAATAAGATCTATAATAGATTCCTCGTCCTACATGTAAATATAAACAAATAAAAAAAAATGATGCTCCGTTAGCATGAGTTGTTCGTAATAATCAACCATAATTAACATCTCGACAAATATGATTAATTCTATTAAAGGCTATATTAATATCTGCAGTATAGTGTATTGCTAGAAATAATCCTGTAATAATTTGAATTATTAAACATAGAAATAATAGTGAACCAAAATTTCATCATATTGAAATATTAATTGGAGCAGGTAAATCTATTAATGTAGAATTAATAATTTTTAAAATTGGGTGTTTAATTCGTAATGGTTTGTTCATTAATTAAAGTATTGATCGTAATGGACCTTTAAAAAATTTAGTAATTTTTACTACAGCAATTAAGGTAATTAATAAATAGATTATTAATAAAATTGTTAAAAAGTTAGTAGGAAAATTATATAATTTATTTAAAGATAATGAATTTTCTATAATATATGATTCTAAATTAAAAATTCTTTTTATTTCTAAATTTTTATATTGAATTAGATAATTTTTATCTAATATAAATAAAATAAAAATTCTAATTATTATAAAAATATAAGAAATTAATATTAATTTAATTGAAAATGAAAATATTTCATTTGATGCTAATGAAGTAACATAAATAAATAAAACTAATATTCCTCCTAAAAATACTAAAAATAGTATATAAGAAAATCAAAATCTTTTATTAATTAATCCTGATATTATTGATACTAAAGTAGTTTGAATTAATAATATTAGTCCTATAGCTAGTGGGTGTTTTATATTTATAAATATAAAATTAAAAATAATTATAGTTATTATTAAAATAAATTGAATAATATCAAGAGGTAGTTTAAGTAAAATATTAATTTTGGAGATTAATGATAAATATTATTTTCTTTTGATGATTTAAAAGAATTTTATCTTATTTTTGATTTACAAGACCAATGTTTTTATTAAACTATTAAAACTAATGATAATAAATTTAAATATAATTTTATCAAGAGTTTTATTAATTATAGGAGTATTTGTTTTTGTTTCTAATCGAAAACATTTATTATCAATATTATTAAGATTAGAATATATTGTTTTAAGTTTATTTTTAATATTATTTATTTATTTAAATATATTTAATTATGAAAATTTTTTTAGAATAATATTTTTGACTTTTAGTGTTTGTGAAGGAGCTTTAGGTCTTTCTATTTTAGTATCAATAATTCGAACACATGGTAATGATTATTTTCAAAGTTTTAATATTTTATAATGTTAAAAATTATTTTTATAATTTTTTTTATTTTTCCTTTATGTTTAATAAAGTATTCTTATTGAATGGTTCAAAATATAATATTTTTATTATGTTTTTTTTTTATTATAATAAATATATATAGAAATTATTTTATATCAATTTCTTATTTATTTGGTTGTGATATAATTTCTTATGGATTAATTTTATTAAGTTTTTGGATTATTTCTTTAATATTAATAGCAAGTGAATCAATTTATAAGTATAATAATTATATTAATTTTTTTTTATTTAATATTTTTATATTATTAATTTTATTAACATTAACTTTTATGAGAATAAATTTATTTATATTTTATATTTTTTTTGAAAGAAGATTAATTCCTACTTTATTTTTAATTTTAGGATGAGGGTATCAACCAGAACGATTACAAGCTGGGATTTATTTATTATTTTATACTTTATTAGTTTCTTTACCAATATTAATTGGAATTATATTTTTATTTAAAATTACAGGAACAATAAATTTTTATTTATTAAATAATTATATATTAAATTATGATTTACTTTATTTTTCATTAATTATAGCTTTTTTAGTAAAAATACCTATATTTTTAGTTCATTTATGATTACCAAAAGCTCATGTAGAAGCTCCTGTATCTGGTTCAATAATTTTAGCTGGAGTTATATTGAAATTGGGGGGATATGGTTTATTACGTGTTTTGAGTTTTTTACAGATAATAGGTTTAAAATTTAATTTTATTTGAATTAGAATTAGATTAATTGGAGGATTTTTAGTAAGATTAATTTGTTTACGTCAAACGGATTTAAAAGCATTAATTGCGTATTCATCTGTTGCTCACATAGGAATTGTTTTATCTGGGTTAATAACTTTAACTTATAGAGGGATTTTAGGTTCTTATGTATTAATAATTGCTCATGGATTATGTTCTTCTGGTTTATTTTGTTTATCAAATATTATATATGAACGATTAAATAGACGAAGTTTATTAATTAATAAAGGGTTATTAAATTTTATACCTTCTATATCATTATGATGATTTTTATTAAGATCAGCAAATATAGCAGCTCCTCCTACTTTGAATTTATTAGGGGAAATTTTATTAATTAATAGAATTGTTAGTTGATCATGAATTTCAATATTAATATTATCTTTATTATCTTTTTTTAGAGCTGCATATACTTTATATTTATATTCATATACTCAACATGGAATAATTTTTTCTGGAAGTTATTCGTTTAGAGGGGGAACAATCCGGGAGTTTTTACTTTTATTTTTACATTGATTTCCTTTAAATTTATTAATTTTAAATAGAGAAAAATATATAATATTATATTTAAATAGTTTAATTAAAATATTGATTTGTGATATCAATGATAAGAATTTTTCTTTTTAGATTATGAAATATTTATCAATTTGTTTTATTAATTTTTGTATTTTATTTTTTTTTAGTATTATATTATTTATTATAGGAATTAATTTTATTATAAATGATTTTGTTGTTTTTGTTGAATTTGAATTAATTTCTTTTAATACAATTAGAATTGTAATAACATTATTATTTGATTGAATAAGTTTAATTTTTATATCTTTTGTATTAATAATTTCTTGTTTAGTTATTTTTTATAGAAAAGAATATATAATTATAGATTATAAAATTAATCGATTTATTATATTAGTATTAATATTTGTTTTTTCTATAATGTTATTAATTATTAGTCCAAATTTAATTAGAATTTTATTAGGATGGGATGGATTAGGATTGGTTTCTTATTGTTTAGTTATTTATTTTCAAAATGTAAAATCTTATAATGCTGGAATATTAACATTTTTATCAAATCGAATCGGAGATGTTGGTTTATTATTAGCTATTGCTTGATTTTTAAATTATGGAAGATGAAATTATATTTTTTATTTAGAATTTTTAAAAGATAATCAAGAAATAATAATTGTAGGAATATTAGTTATATTAGCTGCAATAACTAAAAGAGCTCAAATTCCTTTTTCTTCTTGATTACCTGCTGCTATAGCAGCTCCAACTCCAGTTTCGGCTTTAGTTCATTCTTCAACTTTAGTTACTGCTGGAATTTATTTATTAATTCGATTTAATATTTTATTAAAGTTTTCTTTAATAAGTAATTTATTATTATTATTATCAAGATTAACTATATTTATATCCGGATTAGGGGCAAATTATGAATTTGATTTAAAAAAAATTATTGCATTGTCTACTTTAAGACAGTTAGGTTTAATAATAAGAATTTTATCAATAGGGTATTATAAGTTAGCATTTTTTCATTTATTGACTCATGCTTTATTTAAAGCTTTATTATTTATATGTGCTGGAGTTATTATTCATAATATAAACAATAATCAAGATATTCGATTAATAGGGAGATTAAGATTAATAATACCTATTACTTCTTCTTGTTTTAATGTTGCAAATTTAGCTTTATGTGGTATACCTTTTTTATCAGGATTTTATTCAAAGGATTTAATTTTGGAGTGTGTTTTATTGTCAAATATTAATTATTTTTCTTTTTTTCTTTTTTTCTTTTCTACTGGTTTAACAGTTTGTTATTCTTTTCGTTTATTTTATTATTCAATAGTAAGAGATTTTAATTATTTATCTTTAAATATGTTAAATGATGAGGGTTGAATTATATTAAAAAGTATAATAATTTTATTAATTTTTAGAATTTTTGGGGGTAGTATATTAAATTGATTAATTTTTTCTACTCCTTTTGTAGTAGTTCTCCCTTTTTATTTAAAATTATTAACATTAATGGTTTGTATTTTAGGAGGTTTATGTGGTTATTTTATTACTAAAGTTTCTCTTTTTTTTTTTAATAAATCTTTGAATATATATATAATTTCTTTTTTTTTTGGAATAATATGATTTATACCTTATATTTCTACTTATAGAATAATTAAGTATTTTTTAGTTGTTGGTAAAATAAGATATAAATCATATGATTTAGGATGATCAGAATTTTTAGGAGGTCAACATCTTTATTTAAATTTAAAAAAAAATTCTCAATTAAATGAAATTTTACAAAATAATAATTTAAAAATTTATTTATTAAGTTTTATTTTTTGAATTATAGTTTTATATTTATATATATTATTAATTTATTAATTTATTCAAATAGCTTATAATTAGAGTATTATATTGAAGATATAATGGAGATTTTTAATCTTTGGATATATGAATTATTTTTAGTAATTTATAAAAAATTTTTTTTAATTTTACATTGAAAATGTAATGTTTTTATTAAACTATATAAAAATAATAGAAGTATAAATGGAATTTAACCATTAAAAGAAAAAAGTTAGCAGCTTTTACTTGAACTTCATACTTCTTATTTAATTGGAATTTTTAATTCAATTTTATCATTAACAGTGATAGACCTCTTTTTGGTTTCAATTAAAAATAAGGGTAAATATATACCTAATAATTAGGTCGAAACTAATTGCAAAAATTGCTTCATATTTATAATATTTATTATTATTATTTTAAAAATTAATAAGTTAGGTAAATTGAATAATCAATAATTTTTGAATGCAAATCAAATGTTATATATTAACTATAACCCAATTAAAATTAATTTGTTCAATTTAATATTCCTTGATTTCATTCATGATAAAGCCCTAATAAAAGGATTATAATAAAAATAATGGTTATAATTGTTCATATTATTAAGTTTGATGATTTAATAATTAAAATAATAGGTAAAATTAATGCAATTTCTACATCAAAAATTAAGAAAATAATTGTAATTAAAAAAAATCGTAATGAAAAAGGAATACGAGATGAAGATTTTGGATCAAATCCACATTCAAATGGAGAACTTTTTTCTCGATCAATTAATGATTTTTTTGAAATAATTGTTGTTATAAATAAAATAATTGTTGATATTAATATAATAATAAAACTAATTGTTAAAATGGCTAAAATTATTTATACTATAATTATTTATAGTCCTTATAATTGGAAGTTATATATACTTTTATACTATATAAATATTTTGTAAATATTATTTACCTCATCAATAAATTGAGATAAAAAGGAATAATCAAACAATATCAACAAAATGTCAATATCAAGTAGCTGCTTCAAATCCAAAATGATGATTTTTAGAAAAATGATTATTTAAATGTCGAATTAAACAAATTAATAAAAATGTAGTTCCAATTAATACATGAATCCCATGAAATCCTGTTGCTAAAAAAAATGTTGATCCAAAGATTGAATCTGCAATTGTATATGAAATATCAATATATTCATAAATTTGAAGTATAGTAAAATAAATTCCTAAAATAATTGTAAAAAATAATCCTTGGGTTATTTGTGAAAAATTATTTTCTATTAATCTATGATGAGCTCAAGTTACAGTAATTCCTGAAGTTAATAAAATTATTGTATTTAATAAAGGAATTTGAAATGGATTTAATGAAATAATTCCTATTGGAGGTCATAATATCCCTAGTTCAATTGTTGGGGAAAGACTTCTATGAAAAAAAGCTCAGAAAAATGAGATAAAAAAAAAAATTTCTGATACAATAAATAAAATTATTCCTCATCGTAATCCAATAACAACAATATTAGTGTGTAATCCTTGAAATGTTCTTTCTCGTGAAATATCTCGTCATCATTGATAAATTGTTAATATAACAATAATATTTCCTAATAAAAGTAATGATATATTGTATTGATGGAATCATTTTACTATCCCTGCAACTATTGATATTGTTCCAATTGAGGCAGTTAAAGGTCATGGTCTATAATCTACTAAATGAAAGGGGTGGTTTGATTGATTTGACATTATTTTAAATAACTTCTCTAGAATATAATGTTCTAAGAACAGCAAATACATAAGATTGAATAATAGCTACAGCTGATTCTAATATCAATAAAGCTATTTGAGTAATAATTAATATAATTAATAAAATTATTGAAATAGAAGAGCCGGTATTACCTAATAATGTAAGTAATATATGGCCTGCAATTATATTAGCTGTTAATCGAACAGCTAATGTTATTGGTCGAATTACATTTCTAATTGTTTCAATACAAACTATAAAAGGTATTAAAATTGTTGGAGTACCTTGAGGTACAAGATGAGTAAATATATGTTGAGAGTTATTAACTCATCCAAATAATATAAAACATAATCATAATGGTAAAGCTAATGTTAAAGTTAAAGAAAGATGACTTGTTCTTGTAAAAATATATGGAAATAATCCTATAAAATTATTAAATAAAATTATAGAAAATAGTGAAATAAAAATAAATGAAGAACCTTTTAATTTAATTTCACCTAAAAGGATATTAAATTCATTATGTAATGTTAATAATATTTTATTTCAAATGAAATTATATCGAGATGGTATTAATCAAAATGAAGAAGGAATTAAAAAAATTCCTAAAAGTGTTCTTAATCAATTTAATGAAAAATTAAAAATATTTGAAGAGGGGTCAAATACTGAAAATAAATTAGTTATCATTTTCAATTTAATGAAGAAATTATTATTAATTTCTTGTTACTATTTAATTTAGGTAAAAAAGTATTATATGAATAATAATTTATTATGTTAAAAATTATAAAAATAATTGAAAATATAATAAATAAGCTTAATCATGCAATAGGGGCTATTTGTGGAATTAAAAAATATCAAAAAAAAATGATTATTTTAGATTGACAATCTAGTGTTATATTTATTAACTAATTTTTTCATTAGAAGTAGTTGCTAATTTACTATAGAATGGTTTAAGAGACCAGTACTTGCTTTCAGTCATCTAATGAATGTTTTAATTATTAAAATTAGAAATTCATTTAATGAAAAAATTTCTTGGAATTCTTTCAATAACAATTGGTATAAAACTATGATTAGCCCCACAGATTTCTGAACATTGACCAAAAAATAATCCTGGACGATTAATTATAAAATTAATTTGATTTAATCGTCCAGGTGTTGCATCTACTTTTACTCCTAATGTAGGAATTGTTCATGAATGAATTACATCAGTTGCTGTTACTAAAATACGAATTTGTGAATTTATTGGAATAATTACTCGATTGTCAACTTCTAATAAACGATAATTATCTATTGATAATTCAATAGTAGGAATTATATATGAATCAAATTCAATATTTATAAAATCTGAATATTCATAACTTCAATATCATTGATGACCAATAGTTTTTAATGTAATAGAAGGTTTATTAATTTCATCTATTAAATATAATAATCGTAAAGAAGGAAAAGCAATAAATAATAATACAATTGCAGGTAAAATAGTTCAAATAATTTCAATAGTTTGACCATGTAATAAATAACGATTAATATATTTATTAAAAAATAATATAATTATTAAGTATCTAACTAAAATAGTAATTATTAATAAAATTAATAATGTATGATCATGAAAAAAAATCAATTGTTCTATTAAAGGAGAAGAACTGTCTTGTAAATTTAGATTTGTTCATATTAACATAAATTTTCTAATAAAAGTAATTATACTTTATATATGGAATTTAAATCCATAGCACTAATCTGCCATATTAGAAATTAGTTAATATAGGCAATTCACTATAACTATGTTCAGCAGGAGGTATATTTTGAAGTCATTCAATTGAAGAATTTAATTGAATTGGAAAAATAATTTGTCGTTGATATATAAAACTTTCTCAAATAATATATATAAAAAATAAGATTCCTAATAATGAAATAGTTGAACCAATTGAGGAAATTACATTTCAAGTAGTAAAAATATCAGGGTAATCTGAATATCGACGAGGTATTCCTGCTAAACCTAAAAAATGTTGAGGAAAAAATGTTAGATTTACACCAATAAATATAATAAAGAATTGATTTTTTAAAAGTTTTAAATTTATTGCAAGACCAGTAAATAAAGAATATCAATGAATAAATCCTGCTATAATAGCAAAGACAGCTCCTATAGATAAAACATAATGAAAATGGGCAACTACATAGTATGTATCATGAAGAATAATATCAATTGATGAATTAGCTAAAATAACTCCTGTTAATCCCCCAACTGTAAATAAAAATACAAATCCTAATGCTCATAATATTGCTGGATTATAATTTAATTGAGTTCCATATAAAGTTGCTAATCAACTGAAAATTTTAATACCAGTAGGAACTGCAATAATCATTGTTGCTGATGTAAAATATGCTCGAGTATCAACATCTATTCCAATTGTAAATATATGGTGAGCTCAAACAATAAATCCTAATAAACCAATAGCTAATATTGCATAAATTATTCCTAATGATCCAAAAGTTTCTTTTTTTCCAGATTCTTGACTAATAATATGAGAAATTATTCCAAATCCAGGTAAAATTAAAATATAAACTTCAGGATGTCCAAAAAATCAAAATAGATGTTGATATAAAATTGGATCTCCTCCTCCTGCTGGGTCAAAAAATGAAGTATTTAAATTTCGATCTGTTAATAGTATAGTAATTGCTCCTGCTAAAACAGGTAAAGATAAAAGAAGTAATAAAGCTGTAATTACAACAGATCAAACAAATAAAGGTATTCGATCAAATGAAATTCCTGTTGTTCGTATATTAATAACAGTTGTAATAAAATTAATTGCACCTAAAATTGAAGAAATTCCTGCTAAATGTAGTGAAAAAATAGTTAAATCAACAGAAGGGCCGTTATGAGCAATATTAGACGATAAAGGAGGATAAACTGTTCATCCTGTCCCAGCTCCGCTTTCTGTTATACTTCTTGCTAATAATAATATTAATGCAGGGGGTAATAATCAAAATCTTATATTATTTATTCGTGGAAATGCTATATCTGGAGCTCCTAATATTAGAGGTACTAATCAATTTCCAAACCCTCCAATTATAATAGGTATAACTATAAAAAAAATTATAATAAAAGCATGAGAAGTAACAATTACGTTATAAATTTGATCATTTCCAATTAATATTCCTGGATGTCCTAATTCAGTACGGATTAATATACTTAATGAAGTTCCAATTATACCTGATCAAATTCCAAAAATGAAATATAATGTTCCAATATCTTTATGATTAGTAGAAAATAATCATTGTTGCGATTAAATGGCTGAAATTAGGCAATAAATTGTAAATTTATTTATGAGAATAATCTCTTTAATCAAAAATATAAATATTAAATAATATAAGGAATAAATTAAAATTAAATATTAATATAAATATTAATATATTTAGCTTTATAGTCAATAATGACATTAGACTGCAATTCTAAAAGAGTATTAATAAATTATATACTAAAGCTTAAAAGATTGACCTTATATTTATAGCTTTGAAGGCTATTAGTTTATTTAACTTAAAACTTTAAATAAAATAATATAAGGAATAAATTAATAATAAACCATTAATTGAATAAATAGAATTAAATATAATAATTTTTATATATATTGAATTATAAAATGAATTAATTATTCAGTTATTTTCATAATAATTCAATAAAAAAGAATTATAACATAATCGTAAATAAAAATATAGTGTAATCAATGTTATTAAAATCATAAATAATAACAATATTAATTGATTATTTTCAGATAAAGATTGAATAACAAATCATTTTGGTATAAATCCTAAAAATGGAGGTAATCCTCCTAAAGATAATAAATTAATTATTAAAAAAAAAATCAATATTTTTGAATTAAATAATAAAGAAAATAATTGATTAATATGAGATATTTTATATGTATAAAATGTAAAAATTATAATAAAATTCAAAAATAAGTAAAATAATATATAAGTCATTCATAATGTATTTCTATTATATATTGAAATTAATATTCATCTTAAATGATTAATTGATGAGTATGCTATTAATTTCCGTAAAGAGGTTTGATTTAATCCTCCAATTGCTCCAATTAATCTTGATATAAAAATTCTAATTATTATTAAAGGTTTAATAATAATATAAGAAATTAATATTAATGGAGCAATTTTTTGTCAAGTTATTAAAATAAATCCATTAAATCAAGATAATCCTTCTATAACATTTGGAAATCAAAAATGAAAGGGGGCGGATCCTATTTTTAATAATAATGAAGAAAAAATTATTATTGTTATTAAATAATTTGTATTTAAATTTATTAACAGTAAAATTACTGCAAATAAAAAAATAGAAGACGCTAATGCTTGAGTTAAAAAATACTTTAAAGAGGACTCTGTTGATATTAATTTATTATCTCTTATTAGGGGAATAAAAGATAACAAATTAATTTCTAATCCTATTCAAGCTCTTAATCATGAATTAGCTGAGATAGTAATTAAAGTTCCTATAATTAAAATATTTAAAAATATAATTTTTGATGAATTATTTATAATTAAAAAGAAAAGGATTAAAACCTTTATAAATGGGGTATGAACCCAATAGCTTTATTAGCTTATCTTTTTATATAAATTGAATAAATTTTGTATTTTAGTGTAAGATGCACAAAAATTTTTGATATTTTTAGAAATAGTTTAAATCTATTAGATACAAATTTAATGAATGTAATTTATTACATTATTTACCCTATCAAGGTAATCCTTTTATCAGGCAATTCATTATAATAAATAAAAACTCTTTATAAAATTTACATGAAAAATTAATTGTGTGTGTTTTTTTTTTTTTTTTTGTTATGTTTATAGTAATTTTAAAAAATTGCAAATCAAAAAAAAAAAAAGAAATACAACAAAATATGATAAACCTACAAATTCTAAAACTGGTTTAATTTAATTTGAAAAATGTTTAATTGAATTTGAATAAAGTTTAATTTACTCTG